CTAATTTTCCATCTCCAAGGAAAAACACTCCGATCTCCTATCAGAAAAATTCCTAATTCTCCTTTTGGTGCTTCGACTCTTACATAAAGTTCTTGCTTGGACAATTCAAAAGTAGGAGAAGGTTTTTTACTAATAAATCGATATTCAAAATCATTCCATTCAGGGTCTTTTATTCTATCAAAGCGGCGGCTTTCTAAATTCTCATAGGGTCCCCCTGGAATTCCTTCCAGAGCCTGCTGGATAATTTTTATAGATTCTGTCATTTCGCCAATTCGTACTAAATACCGAGCTAATGAATCCCCCTCTTTTTGCCATTGAATCTCCCAATCAAATTCCTCGTAACACTCATAACGATCAACTTTACGAAGATCCCATTGTATTCCGGAAGCTCGTAGCGTTGGTCCCGATAAACCCCAGTTTAGTGCCTCTTCTCCGCCAATAATGCCTACGCCCTCAACCCGTTCTAAAAAAATAGGATTCCGTGTAATAAGCTTTTGATATTCAGCAACCCCGGTTAAAAAATAATCGCAAAAATCCAAACATTTATCTATCCAGCCATGAGGTAGATCAGCAGCGACTCCTCCGATACGAAAAAAATTATGCATCATGCGCATGCCGGTAGCCGCTTCAAATAGGTCATATATCAATTCTCGTTCTCGAAAAATATAGAAGAAAGGAGTCTGCGCCCCAATATCTGCCATAAAAGGACCAAGCCATAACAAATGGGAAGCGATACGACTCAACTCCAACATAATAGCTCTGATATAGCTAGCCCTTTTAGGTACTTGAATATTCCCTAGCTGTTCGGGCCCGTTTACGGTTATTGCTTCTGTGAACATAGTAGCTAAATAATCCCAACGTGTTACATAAGGCAAATATTGTATAATTGTTCGATTTTCCGCAATTTTCTCCATCCCTCTATGTAAATAACCCAATACTGGTTCACAGTTAATAACATCTTCACCATCGAGAGTAACGATCAGTCGAAGAACACCATGCATTGATGGGTGGTGAGGGCCCATATTGACTATCATGAGGTCTTTTCTTGTAGTTGGTGGAATCATAAGTTTTTCTCGAGTCATTCTTCCATGCATTGCTGAAAGTAAAAAGAAAGAAGTTCATCAAAATTTAAACGACTAAGCTCAAACGGTCTCACGCTTCAAATTAACGAGTTTTTATCTCTCGAATATCCAACTCCCCAATTAATTCTTTATAGCGCCCCCTATTTATTTTTGACAAATAGGCCAGCAGTCGTTGACGTTTTCCCAAAATTTTTCGCAAACCTCGCTGAGATGAAAAGTCTTTTTTGTGCAATTCCAAATGTGAAGTGAGTTTCCTTATTTTAGTGGTGAAACTGAATACTTGAAATTCAACAGACCCCCTGGTTTCTTTGTTTTCTTTTTGAGAAATAACCGAAATCGATGAATTTTTGACCATAAAAAAATGCCCCTTGCCCTTTTTACAGATATGGATTTTACCGATCAGTAATAATAATGCCATTAATTTGAATGTGGTATATACAAGAATCTAATCAAAATTTCTTTATGAACTCCTAATTTCCTGAATTCAAATCAATCAATTCAATTTGGAATTGGTTTTCTATAGGAATAGAAAAGGTTGGTACATTTTTGGATCGAAGAATTTAGACCTAAAATAAAGAAGGTTCCGTTGATTCATTTCGAGATCGAATTCAGACATTATTCATTTGATATTGGATACTAGAATGAAATGTGAGATAAGACATCTGATCTGTGTATTTGTTTGCTTTCATATACCCTATTATATATATAGGGTATAGGATATACAGAAAAGTGTATTATCAAAAAATTTTCAATCGTGGATACATCTGTATCCTTAACATACCGAAACGGCTGCCATTATTGGTATCAAACCAATAACGATTCATACAAGCTAAATCTTCTAATCGATAATTAGGCCAAAGAAAGAGCTTTAATTTCATTAATTGATTTTGATCTCTATCAAGATGGTTATTGTCATGTAAAACTTGGCTGCTGTTTTTTACGTTCCAAAATACCGGATTTGGATCTATATAATTTCTCTTTTTTGAATTTAAACAAATTAGAATTCTCAATTTTCTACGACGTCTAAAGGATAAAATATTTTCGGGAACAAGTAAATCAAAATTCTTGTTAGAAGCATGTCCTTGCTCTTGGTATTTTTGATGCTTATTCTTATGAACCAACGAAATACCCACGGTTTGATACATAATAAATTGCCCATCTTTTTGTTCAGACAGACGAATGGGTTCTAGAATCAATACTCCCTTCTTCATAAATTCTGAAAGAGTTAAATTATTATTAATCATCATTATATCCAAACTCATTTGTTTCTTTTGAATCGAGGATATAGTAATTTTTGGTGAATCTATCAGTTTACGCAGGAGACAATATACATTGATATTATTGATCATTTTTTCATTCAAAGTCTCATCCCAGCGCAATTGAAAAAGCAAATAACGTTTCATGAACAAACGGAGTTCTGCTTTCGTGTATTGTTTTTTATTTTTCCCTTTTTTCATGTTCGATCTTGCATAATTTTCTTCAATATCTTTTTGGGGTGAGAGAACGGATCTCCGCTCTCCTCGACTTGTCGGTTCTTTTTCTTCTTGATTTCGATGCTTTTTATTTGATGCTATCAAAAAATGGCCCTTTTCATTGATCTTTTTATTTGCACTTCTATTAAAATTTAAAAGAAGTAATTTGCTTGGTATAAACCAAGGTTTCATTTTATATGTCTTATAAATTAACAAAAATTCTGGGAAGAACCAAAGTTCCAGATTGGATATGGGATGCTTTAGCATTTTTTCATTCATTCCCATCCAATCGTAAAACCCCTTGTGAGAGTTTGGTAAATTGATTTCTGGGATCTTAAGATCAAAAAAATCTTTTTTAGAAATTATTTGAGAATTTTTAGTACGAATTTGAGTATTTTGATTCCTATTGGTATCGATTATAATCCAGGCCTCAATATCGACTTTTTGTATAAGATCAAATTGCAAAATTTTCCAATCAAAATATTTTCTATCGGCCGGTTTTTCCATATGGATCTTTCCTAGATCATTTTTAATAGGGATGTTCCTCAGCATATCCAAAAAGTTTTTTTTAGGCGTGTTATAATAAATTTCTTGGTTCGTATTTCCTTGAAGGGGAGATCCATAAAAAAAGCATTCCGTTTTCTTTTCATAATGAATAAATTTATATGATAAAAGATCAGATCGATAGTATTTTAGAAAATTATCTTTTTGATTAGATAATGAATATACTTCAAATTTTTTTTGTTTTTTGGAATTCATTAATGGGTTTTTTTCATATGAATGCCGTTTGCTAAAATTTGCCTTTTTAGCTATACGATGCTGACGAAATGTATTTCGCCATTTTTCTGGTATTAATCTAGACCATCCAATCTTAGATAAATGGTATTGATAATGTCCTCTTAACCAGCTTTTCCATGGATTCATTTCATAACTCGGAAGTTTGTTATCTGCTGATTTCGAATCAAGCATTCCTTGTGTTTCAAAAGAATCCTTTATTTTAGCCTTAAGGAAAAAGGGGATTCGTTGATATTGAACAACAAATCTTAACGAGTTAATAACTTGGATTTTTCCTAATTTATAAAATACATATGGTTGTGGTACGTAGGATAAGTCATAAAAAATATGTGAATTTGCTTTAATATTACTAATATTCTCAAGTTCCTTTCTTAGAATTATACTCGAAATAGACGGAATTGTAGTTTTCTTTTTTTTATTAATTCTTTCTTGTTTTCTTTCATTATTGTAAATGGATTTATCAATAATTTTTTTTGTTAATTTAAGAAAAAGTTTTGTATTTATTCTGGCAATATTAATGATATATAAAAATATATCCGTGTATATTTTTTCAATGAAAAATTTTACAAAAGGGGATAATTTACAGATTAATCGAGCATTTCTTCTTTTTAACATTTTGAACATTTGCTGTTTTTCTAATTTTTTAGCATTATAACTTGTAGGACTAAGATTATTTATTCTTGGAGTTACTTTTTTTTTCTCTTTTGTGATTCTTTCTATTTGATTTCGAATTGTACTTGTTCTATCAGCCAGATCCTTCATTTTTTTTTCTGTCAACGAAGAGTTTGTCCAACTCGGAGATGCAATTTGAATTTGACTAAATGATTCGTGAATCATTTGATTGTTTATTATGGAATCTTTTTCTTCTTTAATTTCGCTTGATTTATCGACTCCGACTTCTCTTAATCTAAATAATAGAATTTGATTTACTTTTGAAAGTTCTTTTATTATTCTTTTTCTAAAAAAAACACTTTGGATAACCCATTTTTTTGTTTCTTTTGAAACTTTTCGAAGTAATTTTGTTTTTACTTTGAAAACTGTTAGAACTCGAAAATACTTCTTTTTTAATTTTCCAATTTTTTTTGCGAATTCCTTTAAAATGGGTTTAAAAAAGGAAGGTTTTTTTCGGGGTGAACAAAAGGGGAGTTCTGTTTCCATTCCCCAAACTGTTAAAAAACAAGAATCACCTTTTTCTTTTGTCTTTTTCATTAGATCTTTCTGAGAGGATCGTAGTTTCGATTTGTGCCAAGGTTTCAGACAGAAAGGAAATACGATTTTTATTTGAATACCTTCTGTCAACCAATTTTTTGGAAATTCGGTTTCGGATAATGGAATACCATTATAGGTGCATTTAATATAGATCTCTTTATTCCATTCTTGGAAATCCTCAGACCATTCAGGACGTTGCAATAGGAATATACGTCCAACATTTTTGGCAATTATCAATGAAGGGAATAGAATATATTTTCTAAAAATAGATTGAGTTAGTAACACGCAACCTCTTATTCCTTGCGCAAATGGAATACGATTCCAATCCTCTGCGACTTTTATTCGTGCTTTTTCCTTTCTTTTGTTGGTTTCTTGTTTTTCTTCTCTTTTTGTTTGTTCTTTTGTATACTCTACAATTTTGAATGCTTCCCCTTTATCCAAC